TTTATTATATTATAGTATAGTCTTTCTATTTAAGTACCTATGCAGGTTTCTTCTTCATCCTTTTTGGCGTTTAGATCGAAGAATTCTTATAACATATTACAACGCAAGACAGTCAATTCCATTTGTTAGAACATCTTCCATTGAGTCTCTGCACCTATCCCTTTTTTCTTTCCTTTTTGAAAGCAGGAGTTGGCTCAGGATTGCCCATTTTTTTAATTCCAGGGTTTCTCTGAATTTGAAAGTTATCACTTAGTAAGTTTCCATACTAAGGCTCAAACCAATTAAGTCCGTAGCGTCTACCGATTTCGCCATATCCCCTCTTTTTTGTATGCTGAAGATTTCAGTGTGATGTACTTTCCCTTTTTGAATCCTTTTTTTATACCGGAACCTTTAAATTCGATTCTATATATAAATTCATATACTGAAAGGAATTTCATACTTTTTTGTTTTGCCTATTTTCTTTCATTTCTGGTGGTAGCTCATATTTGATATGGGCCAACCAGAAAGAATTCTATCGCTTTTTTATCTTCAATTCAATATAGACGGATATCTATCACTATAGATATGAACCTATTTTTCATTTTACCATGAAAGTTGAAATACTCAAAGGATCGATTCTTTTTTGTCTTAGTTTCCAAATAAAAGCAACCGGAATGTTTTATTCTGATCTGAAACCTTGATCTATCATTTTTTGATTTTATTCAAATGAATTAATTCATTTTTATAGATAGAACTCATAATTGAATTCAAATTGAAAAATTTTATTATAATAATTAGAATATAATAATATATATATTCCCATTTTTATTAAATTAAGATTTCTAAATAAATGTATATTAAATTCTAAATTTAAAAATTTTTGATTGATAAAAAAAGATAAATGTATTATTCTAATTGTTAGGATTGGAATGTAATAAATATCAAATTCTAAATCGGTATAGGAATCTTTATCTTATTTCTATACTCTATTTACTTCAATATAGGTTTGAAATCGATTTATATTTTCTATTTTTTATGATTTATAAATAGTTAATAGCTAAGATCTAGTTTTTGGAATTATTATGCATGTAAAGTTTCTCTTATGTGAGCCCGCTTAGCTCAGAGGTTAGAGCATCGCATTTGTAATGCGATGGTCATCGGTTCGACTCCGATAGCCGGCTTTTCTCTATTTGTTCTATTTTTTATACGATTCTGTTTCTTGGAAATGAAAGAATAAAGACACCTTTCCTTTTTCAAAAGGTCGACGCTTTCTTATGTCTCGGCAGAACAACTCAACGGATCCTTTTTCGTATTTTTCTTTTCGATGGTTTTATATATATTGGTTTGTATATTATTCGATTCGTTATTTTATATTTTTATTACTTCATTTTGATTCGATTAAGAAAATGTAATTCTATGTTTTTGCTTTCTTTCTATTTCTAATTTCTATTCTAGGGAATAGAATCGAAAGAAATATACAACAAAACTTCAAAACTAAATAGTAACTGAACTAAGAATAAAAAAATATATACAATAAATAAAAATGAAATTAATGTATATTAATGTATATATATACTAAAATACAATTACAAAAATGATAAAAATTGAAAGACTCAAATATGAAAATAAAATTCATAAATGAAATTGAAAATACAAGAATAAAATAATGAATAATGCATTTTAATACAAAAACAAGGAGGAACTTCGGATACGTACATCTTTAATCTCACTTTTCCGTCTAGTGCCATTAGTCATTCTAGTCCAATCAAGAGAATACTTCAGGGGATTTCGTTCAGTTTTAATATAAAAATGAAATATCAATCAATAACAATAAATAAGGAGTTTTTATGTCGCGTTACCGGGGGCCTCGTTTCAAAAAAATACGACGTCTGGGGGTTTTACCAGGACTGACTAATAAAAAGCCTAGAGATCTTAGAAACCCATCACGTTCCGGGAAAAGATCTCAATATCGTATTCGTCTAGAAGAAAAACAAAAATTACGTTTTCATTATGGTATTACAGAACGACAATTACTTAAATACTTCCGTATCGCGAGAAAAGCCAAAGGGTCAACAGGTCAGGTTTTACTCCAATTACTTGAAATGCGTTTGGACAACATCCTTTTTCGATTGGGTATGGCGCCGACTATTCCCGGAGCCCGCCAATTGGTTAATCATAGACATATTTTAGTTAATGGTCGTATAGTAGATATACCAAGTTATCGTTGCAAACCCACCGACATTGTTATGGCGAGGGATAAGCAAAAATCAAAAGCTCTCGTTCAAAATTATCTGGATTCATCCCACAGTGAGGAATTGCCAAAACATTTAACTCTTCACCCATTCCCATATAAAGGAGTAGTCAATCAAATAATAGATAATAAGTGGGTCGGTTTGAAAATAAATGAATTGCTGGTCGTAGAATATTATTCCCGTCAGACTTAAGCCTACCTTAAATAAAAGGGTTTAGAAAAGGTTTCGGAAAAATGAGCCTCCTTTCCCCAAACTAAATGGATTTAAGATTAAGGTAAGGGTTTTGATTCGGATTTTTCCCACTCATGTATCGTAGATCGACAGAGATTTTTTTATTTCTTGTCGACCTTATTCCATTATTTTACATATCGCAGTAATTTAATTAGAAATCGAAAATATATATATCTAGAATCTCGAATCTCGAATATATATAAAGATAGAAAGAAGGATATACCTCTTGGTTAATTTGTTACGGTCGGCGCTGTTGTTGAGTTGGGTGAAGCTACGGAAAGAGAGGGATTCGAACCCTCGGTAAACAAAAGTCTACATAGCAGTTCCAATGCTACGCCTTGAACCACTCGGCCACCTCTCCTACACAACAATTATGACCCAGGAACCGAACGAATAGCGAGTTATTCCTATTTTTTGGGGGGGCTTGGCTAGGTAAGGCACAACCAACCAATTCTAACTAAAAAAAGATCCCATTTTTGGTCAAGATCTTTTCAAGGCTCGGGTATTCAAATAAAAAAGTTTTTTCTTGGGAAAATTTAAAAGAGATATTTTTCATATTTGCGAAGATGCCGTTTCCGCCCTTGTCTGATATCTGATCTGATATGATATTTATACGAGATTAAATCAATGAATTGGAAGGAATCAACGGATTGATGGGTTTATGTTTTTTAGACTATGATTAATGGATACCTTTCGATTATGATTCCATTTAAACGACAATTCCATAAAACTTAGAAAATGAATTTATTTTGAAGTTTTCACCAAAAAGGTGATTATTTCATAGATCTTTTACAAATACATGACTCATCCTGGGGCTATTTGGTTGTATAGTGTCTACTCACTATGCACATAACACAAACAAAATAGACGGTTATTCCATTTAGATTATAGAAGAGTTATTCGCTTATTTCCCCCCTCTTTGGATCCTAATCCAACCAAAGTGAATCGATAGGAAAAATGACTTGATTCTTCAGCTTCGATGAAATAGGACTAGTTCGGCCGTTCGTATACTATAGGATAACTTCGAATTGTATCCAAATATTTTTTTCTTCCTACAAAAAGGAGCAATTTGAGTCTTTTAATATGAGTCGTAGTAGAGGGTTCACATCTTTACATTTTATTTGTTGATATTGAATTTCTGTTTTTTTTTTACTGAATCTTTTTTATGCTATTTCGTATTTTACAATTCCTTTCTTTGTAGGGTCATTTTCCCCCTAGAGGGGGAATGAAAAGAATTTTAGAATGGATTGGTACCTATGCCTAGATCACGGATAAATGGAAATTTTATTGATAAGACCTTTTCGGTTGTGGCCAATATTTTATTACGAATAATTCCAACAACTTCGGGCGAAAAGGAGGCATTTACCTATTACAGAGATGGTGTGATTTGATTCTTTTTTTTACCCCAGTCTTATTCTTATTATTCTTATGAGAAAGAATAAAAAATCATTTTTTTGATAGATTGTTGAAAAAAATCTACGCTTCTTGAAGGTGAAGTTTATAAATAGAACAATTCCTTCTGTCGTGTATCCTCGATTAATGCAGCCTCATATGCTTCCACTAGCCGTTTTAGTATTGAGCGAAAGGTTACACCTGTTGGTTCTGTATTCCGGGCCAACCCCACTCTACTAGTTCTAATAGGCAGCATTGGTGAAAAGCACTACACCTAGAAATCAACAAGACTAAAGCTTTGTTAAAAATGACTTACCCCCCCTCTACGGGTTGGGACTTAAAAGAATGGTTGGGCCAACAAATATCCATCTCGTTCGTACCTTGGATACCCATATAACCATCAAAGACTGTTGAAGTGACTAATTCCTGGAAATTAGGGGGCGTTGAGGACAAAGAAATTGTTGGAGTTACCATTTCTATCTAGTACCAACAAGGTTGATGTTAACAAAAGCTCCCACGCAGGAAGGTTGGCTAGAAATTTCGTGCAAAAACACTAGCCCCGCTCAATTCATAATGAGAATAATAGATACATGGAATCAAAAACGAGAAAAATATTCTCAGTATGCATATTAAGGGAGGAGCCGTATGATATGAAAATATCACGTACGGTTCTGGAACGGAGATTCGTTTATCTTTTAATCGAATGACGACCGTAACGGATGTCAGCCCAATCCGAAGGAAATTATGCAGAAGCTTTACAGAATTATTATGAAGCTATGCGACTAGAAATTGATCCCTACGATCGAAGTTATATACTCTATAACATAGGCCTTATTCACACAAGTAATGGGGATCATACGAAAGCCTTAGAATATTATTTTAGGGCACTAGAACGAAACCCATTCTTACCACAAGCATTTAATAATATGGCTGTGATCTGCCATTACCGGGGAGAGCAGGCCATTCGACAGGGAGATTCGGAAATTGCGGAGGCTTGGTTCGATCAAGCCGCTGAGTATTGGAAACAAGCGATAGCGCTTACTCCGGGTAATTATATTGAAGCACATAATTGGTTGAAGATCACGAGGCGTTTCGAATAAAAAATGTCCAATTTGTGATATTCTATTTGTTAAATTGAATGTTCTA